AAATTCATCGTAAGACTCATAATGATCAACCTTTCGAAGATCCCATTGTATTCCGGAAGCTCGTAGCATTGGTCCCGATAAACCCCAATTTATTGCCTCCTCTCCGCCAATAATGCCTACTCCCTCAACTCGCTCTAAAAAAATAGGATTCCGTGTAATAAGCCTTTGATATTCAGTAACTCTTGTTAAAAAATAATCACAAAAATCCAAACATTTATCTACCCAGCCATAAGGTAAATCAGCAGCGACTCCTCCAATACGAAAATAATTATGCATCATTCGCATACCGGTAGCAGTTTCGAATAGGTCATATATCAATTCTCTTTCTCGAAAAATATAGAAGAAGGGGGTCTGTGCGCCAATATCTGCCATAAAAGGGCCAAGCCATAACAAATGCGAAGCTATACGACTTAACTCTAACATAATGACTCTGATATAGCTGGCCCTTTTAGGCACTTGAATATTTCCTAACTGTTCTGGTGCATTTACAGTTATTGCTTCAGTGAACATAGTAGCTAAATAATCCCAACGTGTTACATAAGGTAAATATTGTATAATTGTTCGGTTTTCCGCAATTTTTTCCATTCCTCTATGTAAATAACCCAATATCGGTTCACAGTCAATAACATCTTCACCATCTAGAGTAACAATGAGTCGAAGAACACCGTGCATTGATGGGTGCTGAGGGCCCATATTGACTATCATAAGGTCATTTCGTGTAGCTGGTGCAGTCATAGGTTTTTTCCCGATTCATTCTTCCATGAATTGCTGAAAGCGAAAAGAGGTTCATCAAAATTTAAGCGAAAATTCAAAATGACTCTTCAAATTAATGATTTTTTGTTTCTCGAATCTCCAACTGTCCGATTAATTCTTTATAACGTACTCTATTTTTTTTTGACAAATAGGCGAGCAGCCGTTGACGTTTTCCTAGAATTTTACGCAGACCTCTCTGAGATAAATAGTCTTTTTTATGCAATTCCAAATGTGAAGTAAGTCTCCGTATCCTATTGGTGAAACTTACTACTTGAAATTCAACAGACCCCTTGTTGTCTTCGTTTTCCTCTTTCAAAATAATTGTACTGAATGGATTTTTTATCATAAAAAAGCTCCTTCTACCCTTTAATTTACATATAAAATACTTTATTTGATCAGTAATAATAATATTAGTCATTTTAATGTAGTAATTAGTATACACAAGAATTTTAATTTTAGTTGGACAGGAATAAAAAAGTAGATGGTACATTTTTACACTTACAACGTCCAATAATTTAGACCTAAAATTCGGAATATTCCATATATTCGTTTATTTTATAGATTTTATCCAAACAAATTGATACGTCATTGACTTAGTATTAAATATTAAATAAAAAAGATCTAATATTAGACTGGGACGTAAGACAGGGCATATGTGCATCTGTTTGCTTTTCTATATGGTACAGAATATATAGGAAAAATGTACCATCAACCAATTTTTAATTGTGGATATATTCTTAACAAACTAAAACAGCTTCCATTATTGGTATTAAACCAATATCTATTCATACAAGCTAAGTCTTCTAATCGATAATTAGGCCAAAGAAATAACTTTAATTTAATTAATTCGTTTTTATCTCTATCAAGATGCTTTTTTTGATCCAAAAAAGGATTCCTGTTTTTTATGTTCTTTTTGTTACAAAATACTCGATTTTTATCCACACTATTTATATTCTTTGAGTTGAAAGAAATTAGAATTCTCAATTCTCTACGACGTCTAGATGATAAAATCTTTTCAGGAACGATTTCAGGAACGATAAAATCATAATGTTTTTTGTCTCTCTTTCGAATTATTATTTGATATCTTGGGATAGATTCATCCAATTTATTTTTATGGATATATCTTTGTTCTCGATATCTTTGAGGAGTTTGGTACTTACTTTTATGAACCAACGATATACCTACGGTTTGATATATAATAAAGTATCCGTCGTTTTTTACAGACAAACGAATGGGATCGATAAAAAATATCCCCTTTTTATTCAATTCTATAGGAGTCAATTTTTTTCGAATCACCATTATATCCAGATTTATTTCTTTCCTTTGAATAGACGATATAGTAGTATCTCTTGGATTTATCAGTCCAAGCAAGTAACAATATATCTTGATATTATTGATCATTCTTTCAGTTAAATTTGGAATTAAACCATCGTCTATTATCCATTGAAAAAGCAAATAGTGTTTCCGTAAGAAAATCATTTCTGGTCTCATCTTATTCCGGATCTTATATTGTTTTTTCATTTTATCTTGGTTTTGTGAATATGATCCAAGGCCTCTTCGGCCCGCGGGTTCTTTTTCTTCTTGATTTCGATTCATTAATTCAGAATATCTTTTTTCATTCGATGGTCTAAAAAAATGTAATTTTTTCTTTTCATTGATGTTTTTATTTAAATTGAAAAGAAGTAATTTGCTTGGTATAATCCATGGTTTTATTTTGTATATATTATAAAGTGGCACAAATTCTGGGAAGAACGGAAGTTTCAGATTTGTCGATATTGGGTTTAGGATTTCTTCATTCATTTCCATCCAATCAAAAAAGAGTTTCTTGTCATTGATTGGATTTATTTCTAAATCTTGATGAATCATCAGATAATAAATATTGTTTTTATCTATTTTATCAATTTTTTGGTAATTCTTACTTCCAAGCTTAGTATTTATATTACTGCTATAATCCATTTTGGTCCAGGCCTCAATATCTATTTTTTGTCTTAGAAAAAAATTTAGAATTGTCCAATCAAAATATTTTCTATCTGGATTTTTTTGCATATACATAATATCGCCCTTTTCTAGATAATGATTGATAGGAATTTCCTCCAGGCTTTCAAATAAATTTTGTTTATAATTGTTGTAATTAAAAGTAATTTTTTTGTTGTTATTTAATTCTGATGGTGATCCATAAATAATATATGAGGACTTCTTAATTTCAGAATTAATAGATTTATATGATAAAAGATTATATATATAGTATTTTGGAAAATTATCTTTTTGGTTTGGTAATGGATATACTTTAAAATCCTTTTGTTTTTTGTGATAAAGTAATCGATCTTTTTCATACGAATTCCATTTTGTTAAATCTTTATTTTGGGTAATACCACCTTCATTTATTGTAGTTTGCCATTTTTGTGGTATTAATTCAAACCATCTAATCTGAGATAAATTGTATTGATAATGACCTCTTAACCAGTTTTTCCATTGATTCGTTTCAGAACTTGAAAGTTTTGTATGTCTTAATTCGGAATGAAATATTCCTTGTGTTACGAAATAATTTTTTATTGCAGTCTTAAGAAAAACGGGAGTTCCATGATACTCAAAAATAGATCTTAACTTATACAAATTAATAACTTGGGTTTGTGATAATTTGTAAAATACATATGCTTGTGATAAAGAGGATAAGTCAAAAAAAAAATGTGAATTCCTCTTACTATTCTTAATATTGTAAAGTTCACTTTTTAGAGTCGAAATAAAGTTAATTTCTTTTTTGTTTTTTTTATTTTTTATTTCTTGGTTTGTTTTATTATTGTAAATGTATTTATCAAAACAAAAATTTCTTGATTCAAGAACCAGTTGTGTAGGAATTCTGGCAATATGAATGATACATAGAAAGATATCGATGTATATTCTTTTAATGAAAATTTTTATAAACAAATCTAATTTATAGATTAATCGATTGCTTCTTTTTTTTATTTTTAATATTTTCCAAAAAATTTTTGGTGATTTTTCTTTTCCATTATAACTTGTTTTGTTAGGACTACTTCTTTTCTCGGCGTTGCTGTTTTTTTCTTTTGTAAGACTCTTTGTTTTCTTTCTGATTGTTCTTGTTCTATCAGCCAGATTTTTAATTTTTTTTTCTCTCAATGAATAATTTGTATTATCTGTAGATTTAATTTTTCTAAACGAGTCGTGAATTATCTTATTCCTAATTATAGAATCTTTTTTTTTGTTAGTTTCGCCGGATTCATACACCTTTCTCAATATAAATAATCGAGTTAGATGTACTTTTAAGAGTGCTTTTTTTATTTTTTTTATAAACAGAAATAAAACGTTTTTGATAACCACCCTTTTTGGTTCTTTTGAATCTTGTAGAAAATTTTTTGTTCTTTCTTTTAAAACGCTTAGAACTCGAAAATGATTATTTTTCGTTTTTCGAATTTTTTTTTTAAGTTCTTTAAAAATAGGCTTAAAAAAGGAGGGTTTGGGGGGGACATAACCAAAGGAACCAAAGGGAAGGGTAGTTTGCGTTCCCCAAGCCATTAAAAAAGAAAACTTTTGTTGTTCTTTCTTTAGATCTTTATAAGAAGAAAAAGAGGGCCTCAATTTGGATCTGTGCCAAGGTTTCAAATAAAAAGGAAATACTATTTTTATCTGAATACCATCTTTAAACCAATTTCTGGGAAGTTCGAGTTCTGATACTTGAACACCGTTATAGGTACATATAATATGCTTTTCTCTATTCCACTCATCGAAGTCCTCAGCCCACTCAGGGGGTTGAGATAATAAAATACGCCCAATATTTTTAACTATTATCAATGAAGGTAATAAAATATATTTTCTAAAAATAGATTGAATTATTAAAATTAAACTTCTTGTTGCTTGTGGATATGGAACAAAATCCCAGGCTTCCGCGATTTTTATCCACGTTTTTTCCTTTATTTTGTTCTCTTCTTTTTCCTTTTGTCTTTTTTTTTGTTCCTCTGTATAATCTTTAAATTCTGCTCCTTTACCCATCCAATTTCTAAAAAAAAATTTCATCTGTTCAGGGATATTAAAATAAAAAAGGGGGTATTTTTTTATTCTGTCCAAAAAAAGGGGGGAATGCGCATTTGCTTGAAACAATTTCGAAATAAAAGTTTTACGCCTTTGAACACGCATAGAACCTTTGATGAATTCTCGACGAAAATCTGATTCTTCCGAATAGTCTCTAATAGACACCCAGTTTTTGACACTTGCTTTGCGACTACGTTTAGTAG